AGTATGCTACCAATCAATTTTTACCTCTGATTCTAGTGTGTGCTTCCGGAGGAGCACGTATGCAAGAAGGAAGCTTGAGCTTGATGCAAATGGCTAAAATATCTGCTGCTTTATATGATTATCAATCCCATAAAAAGTTATTCTATGTATCAATCCTTACATCTCCTACTACTGGTGGGGTAACGGCTAGTTTTGGGATGTTGGGGGATATTATTATTGCCGAACCTAATGCTTACATTGCATTCGCAGGTAAAAGAGTAATTGAACAAACATTGAATAAGATAGTACCTGAAGGTTCACAAGCGGCTGAATATTTATTCCATAAGGGCTTATTCGATCCAATCGTACCACGTAATCCTTTAAAGGGTGTTCTGAGTGAGTTATTTAAGCTTCACGCTTTTTTTCCTTTGAATTAAAATTCACTTATTAAGTTAAGTGGAGCCTTAAGTCAAATTATTTTTATTTTATTTAGTTACATTTTTGTATTTGTAGCGAACAATTAGGTAGTTTATCGGAATCAAAGTAAAAATTCTAAAGAAGACTTTCTTTTTTCTTTGGTGACATAATCATAATATTTAATTGTAAATTGTAGAAAGAATCGTGCGGATAATTCTTTTTTTTTCTACCGATATTCCTGATTATGAATTAGGAAACCTCTAGCAACAAGATAAAAAAAAATGGTTCCTTCTTCAAAATTCAAATTGGGCAAGGCAAATAAAATAAACCGAAGGTCATCTTTCCTTCTTGCTTTGTATGTATAGTATATATAATTCAAATATAGAAAAGATAGATATAGAGTATCTTTTCTTTCTACTATATCTTCCGAGAATCTCTATTTTTACTAAGAATCCTGTTGTTGGATTGAATTCTAACGAATCCTTCGTGAATTTGTAAGAAACTCTTTATTTTTTATTTATTAAATAAAATAAAAATTCGAATTGAATTCGAATTTGAAGACAAGAATAGAATAGATTATCATACGTATATTTCTATATTTCATGTAGAAAGATAAAGAAGAATAAGTCTCATTTATTTAATTATCCATTCCTTACACTTATTATTTAATATATATAGTCACTTCGATATACTCAATATAATTATATACGAATTATAATTATTCTAAGGTATCTTTCTAACAATAACAGGTACAAATATTAAATCGAGGTACCCATTCTATGATAATTTTTAACAACTTACCCTCTTTCTTTGTGCCTTTAGTGGGCCTAGTATTTCCGGCAATTGCAATGGCTTCTTTATCTCTTCATGTTCAAAAAAACAAGATTTTTTAGATTCGATAGGTGCAAATCTTATCTATTTTTTTTCAAGACTTAGATATAGATAACACAGATATCTATTTAGTAGAATATGGCAGTTTCCTCCGAACATAGCTTTTATGTATGCGTAAATATATGGGTAAATAAATTATAGCAATTTTCAAATAGATCGGAATCGAGGTGGATGTAGGAAATGGAAAGTCAATGTATCTATATGTGGATATCTATAGGAGATCATATAAAAGGGATATTCTTATTTTAGACCTAACCAATTTGATCTAACCAATTAGATGAATTACTCCTAAAGGCTTACATTCGAATGACACTAGTTGATGAGAGTTACTTCGGAAACAAAAAAACGAAAGTCAAATTCATTTGGACTATTTTCTCAATTCCAATAAAATGCAACTGGATCTAGTATGAGTTGTCGATCAGAACATATATGGATAGAACTTATAGTGGGGTCTCGAAAAATAAGTAATTTCTGCTGGGCCTTTATCCTTTTTTTAGGTTCACTAGGATTCGTATTAGTTGGATCTTCCAGTTATCTCGGTAAGAATTTGATATCTTTAGTTCCGTCTCAACAAATTCTTTTTTTTCCACAAGGGATCGTGATGTCTTTCTACGGTATCGCAGGTCTCTTTATTAGTTCCTATTTGTGGTGCACAATCTCGTGGAATGTAGGTAGTGGCTATGATCGATTCGATAGAAAAGAAGGAATAGTGTGTATTTTTCGTTGGGGATTTCCTGGAAAAAATCGTCGCATCTTTCTACGATTTCGTATGAAAGATATTCAGTCCATCCGAATCGAAGTTAAAGAGGGTATTTCTGCTCGTCGTGTCCTTTATATGGAAATCAAAGGACAGGGGGCCGTTCCCTTGACGCGTACTGATGAGAATTTGACTCCGCGTGAAATTGAGCAAAAAGCCGCCGAATTGGCCTATTTCTTGCGCGTACCGATTGAAGTATTTTGAAATGAACTTGAACTGAAGAAGAAATTCTTTCCCAGCGGCAGGGAAAAAATGAAAGAATTCTCTGTTCTTTCTTCAGCATAGCATAGCTTAATAAAATTTTTTCAGAACGTTCATTCGAGCCAAAGTATACGTATATGGAACATCCATAAAACGAAATTTTTTTTGTATGCATAAAAAAGAATTTATGCGTATGGAAATCCACTCAACTCAATTTACTAAAAAACAAGTAAAAGTAACAAATCGAAATAAAATAATAGATTCATCTCGTATATCAAAACATTTCGGAATAAAGGATTTCTCTTTTTATTTTCAATATGAATTGATAGGTTAGATACAAATAGATCATATCTTGGAAATTCTCTCTCCTTTCTTTTGTCAATCGACTTTTCTTTTTTTTTATCTTTTCTTTTGTTTTTCTTAATGATCAAAGGCAAAAGATTGCTTGGATCTCTTATAAGGATAACTTTTCTGTCTTGTTTTGCCACTCATTTTTGATCATTACATTAGGTTTTGAATTTATGATCGGTAGATCACAATATTCTTAATAAATCTCTCTCCATTTTTCCTGGACTAGAACTGTGGGGTAGCCGGCCATTTTTTTTTTTCGAAAGATTTTCTTTTTTGATAGAAAAGACAAAGGGAGTTCTTTTGGCTTAAAATCCGAATAATATTCATTACTTGCTTGAAATAATATTCATTACTTGCTATTCATTACTTGCTTGAATTGGTTCTTTCAAGCATTTATCGAAAAGGGCTTCGAATTTGATCAATTCAATTGAGGTATCTGGAAACAAGATTTTTTCTTATTTCTTCATTTGAAACGGGCTCTTATTCTATTTCTGTATTCTTTCTAAATTCAAGGACTAACTACTGAATCACAAATAAAAAACAGGGAATAGATTCATAGGTCCGATGCCCTGTAATAGAACTTAGGGTTAATAGAAATAGTAGATCACATAGATTCAACAAATGAGGTGGGTTCATTAACAATTCAAAGATGAAAAAATGGTAAAAAAGAAAGCATTTCTTCCTCTTCTATATCTTACATCTATAGTATTTTTGCCCTGGTGGATCTCTCTCTCATTTAATAAAAGTCTTGCATTTTGGATTACTAATTGGTGGAATACTAGGCAATCCGAAACTTTTTTGACTGATATTCAAGAAAAGAGTATTCTAGAAAAATTCATCGAATTGGAAGAACTCTTACTCTTGGACGAAATGATAAAAGAATACCCGGAAACACATCTACAAACACTTCGTATAGGAATCCACAAAGAAACGATCCAATTGATCAAGATGCACAATGAGGATCATATCCATATGATTTTGCACTTATCGACAAATATAACCTCTTTCATTATTTTAAGTGGTTATTCTATTCTGGGTAATGAAGAACTTGCTATTCTTAACTCTTGGGTTCAAGAATTCCTATATAACTTAAGTGACACAATAAAAGCTTTTTCTATTCTTTTATTAACTGATTTATGTATCGGATTCCATTCGCCCCATGGTTGGGAACTAATGATTGGCTATGTCTACAAAGATTTTGGATTTGCTCACAACGATCAAATTATATCGGGTCTTGTTTCTACTTTTCCAGTCATTCTGGATACAATTTTAAAATATTGGATCTTCCGTTATTTAAATCGTATATCTCCATCACTTGTAGTGATTTATCATTCAATGAATGACTGATCTAACTAGAATATTTGTTATTTTGTAACATAAGGTACATAAGCAAAGCATTTCCATTTTAAGACGTACTTACTCTTTCTACCCTACAGGGATTTCTCCTACTCCTTATATTCCAGTAAAATGATTTCAATAAAGTAAATAGCAGAATTGTGGATAGGGAACTATACAAGCGACCTACCTAATTTTATTGTAGAAATTTTCGGGATCAATGATTGGACCATGCAAACTAAAAACACCTTTTCTTGGATAAAGAAAGAGATTATTCGATCTATTTCCGTATCGCTGATGATATATATCATAGCTCGGACATCCATTTCAAATGCATATCCCATTTTTGCACAGCAGGGTTATGAAAATCCACGAGAAGCGACCGGACGTATTGTATGTGCCAATTGCCATTTAGCTAATAAGCCCGTGGATATTGAGGTTCCGCAAGCGGTACTTCCTGATACTGTATTTGAAGCAGTTGTTCGAATTCCTTATGATATGCAAGTTAAACAAGTTCTTGCTAATGGTAAAAGGGGAGGTTTGAATGTGGGGGCTGTTCTTATTTTACCTGAGGGATTTGAATTAGCGCCTCCCGATCGTATTTCGCCCGAGATGAAAGAAAAGATAGGCAATCTGTCTTTTCAGAGCTATCGCCCCAATAAAAAAAATATTCTTGTGATAGGTCCTGTTTCTGGTCAGAAATATAGTGAAGTCACCTTTCCTATTCTTTCCCCGGACCCCGCTACTAATAAAGATGTTCACTTCTTAAAATATCCCATATATGTAGGCGGGAACAGAGGAAGGGGTCAGATTTATCCCGATGGGAGCAAGAGTAACAATACAGTTTATAATGCTACAGCGGCTGGTGTAGTAAGTAAAATCATACGAAAAGAAAAAGGGGGGTACGAAATAACCATATCGGATGCGTCAGATGAACGTCAAGTGGTTGATATTATTCCACCAGGGCCAGAACTTCTTGTTTCCGAAGGCGAATCTATCAAACTTGATCAGCCATTAACGAGTAATCCTAATGTGGGTGGATTTGGTCAAGGAGATGCGGAAATAGTAC